CTTGAATCTTTCATTGAAAGGGAAAGGACTAAATCCTTTTAAGAAATAAAATTTTTGATCGGAAGATGAATCAAACCGAGAGACCCTTTAACTATTAAAGGGATTAAAGGAACGAATCACACTTTTACCACTAAACTATACCCGCTACAATGCAATTATTGCATATAAATTAACCTTTTGTCGAACAAAGTAATCGGGGGTGTAATAAAAAAATCTGAAAAAAAATTAGAAAATTCTAGCGTTGACTTAATAAAATTAGTAAAAGCGAATTAAATTCCACTTTTTTTATTTCAAATCTTTTTTTGTCTAAAAATCCATCGGATGAGTCTTTTTAATTTTAACAAAAAAAGGCCCGGCTGGGGACTGACCAGGCCAGGCTATTAAAATAAAAAAGATCTTTTACTTGTGTTTTGACGAGACAAAAAAAAAGGATTCTCTATTTCTATGATTGTAGTTTTATTTATTTCTCTTTCGAGTTCGCGCCTAATCTTTAGCTAAATTTTTAATGTAACTAGAATTACTGAGAAAGTTCTATAAAAACAAAAACATTTATTTATATAATAGTAATATATATATTATATATATAAATAGAGGATAAATATATTTATATAATAAAAAAGAAATTTATATATATATAATAAAATATAGAAAATGAAAAAATATATATAATATAAAGAATAATCTATACAAAAAAAGAAAGCTTTTTAAGAATAAAGTGGAGAAGGTTCTTTTTCAAACCTTTTTTTTGTTTAATGGAACCTAATAAGTATCCCTTTTTATTCGGAGAGATGGCTGAGTGGACTAAAGCGTTGGATTGCTAATCCATTGTACGAGTTAATCGTACCGAGGGTTCGAATCCCTCTCTTTCCCTTTCTCCTTTTGATGATGTGTAATAGATAAAATCCTAATAAAATTAGAGCATTTCCACTAATTAAATAAAGCAATAAAAAACCTTTCTTTTTTATTCTTCACGTCCCGGATTACGTCCTGGATCATTAGATAGAAATCCAAATATGAAGAGAGAAACAAAGAATATAACTACAGTGTATACAAAAAGTTTGAGAGTAAGCATTACACAATCTCCAAGATCTTACTAAAAAAAAAAAAAGAGAATAGATTCTCTATTTTTATATCAAATATCTAATTTTGATACCAAAAAAGAAAAAAAAAAAAGTTTCAGAAAGTCAGTTGTAATTAAGATAATAGTCGAATCTTTGATATTCAAACAGATTTGCATACCAACATCTAGATATTTTTTTTTTTTGTGAACTCGAATCTAATTAGGTTCTTTCATTTAGGGAAAAGAGGATAAAATTTAGGAAATAGAAATGATCCAGATTTAGTATGGCTGCCGTCAAGATTTTTTGATCTTTTGAATTGTTGGAAGAACAAAAAACGTGAATTTTTTTAAAACAGTATTAAGAATTGCATTTTATCGAAAACTTACAGCGGCTTGCCAAACAAAGGCTAAGAGAAGAAAGAAAAGAGGTATTACGGGCATAACATCTACGATTGGATTCAAAAAGGCGTAGGCCTCTGGCAATTTGGCGACTAAAAAAGTGCTTGAAAAAAGGGCAGAATTAAAACAAATACAGATCAAATTAAATATATTAAGCATAACAAAAATTGGTGTTCTTGTGGATAATTTAATTTTGATTGAGTTATTAATATATTTTTTATATAAGGAAAAAATAAAGAAAGATAGTCTAAAAAGACTTTGTTGAACTTACTCAATCAAAAATCCTTTCATTCTCTTATGAGAATTAAAGAAATAATATTTTCATACAATATCTTAATTGAATTCTATGTAATGATCAATAAAGTAAGTTTTATTTGCTATCTACACGTGTTAAAACTCTAGCACCGACGTAACCTATATTTAATTTTGAATTGACGAACAACCAATAGGAATATTACTCTTTTAGTAGTCTTGAATAAAAAGCGAAATGGGGCGTAGCCAAGCGGTAAGGCAACGGGTTTTGGTCCCGCTATTCGGAGGTTCGAATCCTTCCGTCCCAGAGTATAGTCATTACCGAATCAATCTTCTATTGCCTTTGTACACCATCTTTCTCTTTCTGTTTAAAAATCCAATCTTTTTTAAGAATAAAATATTGAAATGAAAAGAAGAATAAACTTATTTTTCATTATTTTAACCGAATTCAAAAAAATCTATATTTATAGATATAAATATAGATTTCTATTCAAACTAATATGGGATTCATTTGAATTCTGACTGAACCTTTACGCGTAAATTCACTATTCCATTCATAGAGAAAGAAAAGGTATCGATTACGATATACTGACTGAACTATGACTATTCATGATTCCATAATTGAATCAATTACACAAACTAGAGGAATGTTATGGTAAAACATCGTTTAAAACGATGTGGTAGAAAGCAACGTGCGACTTGAATTGAAGGACCTGATCTGCTGTGGATTTTTTCATCCGCCACTTTTTATATTTTTATATAGGAATATAGGTGCTCTTGGCTCGACATTTTGTATTCTATTTTACTCGAGTCCTACACCTTTTTGGAATATAAAAAAGAGGATGTGAAAGACTCGTATATAGCTTGATATCAAATTTTATCTACTCTTATCTTTCACTTCCATCATATTTATTTTGATTTATTAGTATTCCTCCTAAGATACGAATACTAAAAAAAAACCTGCGAACAACTATTATGTTTTATAATAATAAACAAATTTATGAAAAAAAATTTGGATCTCGATTATATAAATTCGAATTTTTTTATAAATACAAAATTTTACTGTATAGAAAAAAATACTGTATATAAAATAGAAAATAATATATTAATTCTGAATAAAACTAATATATATATTATTATATGAATAATTTATTCATCATAAAAAATGAAAGGCCATAAAAAGTGGGTCTAAAAAAGTATAAAAAGATTTGAGATTATCTTAACGGGCTTAGTTTTCATTCATTGTATGAACTAACAAACCAAGGGGTTAAGCTTTTTTATTGATTTTTTCTATTCGTTTCACTATATGAAAAATTCATAATCATATTGACAACATTGTATGGACCAAATATAATTCTCTCATAGATAAATGGATCTATTTATCCCTGACGCACACACGACTGGATTTTTTTCTTTATTCTGGTTGTATCTACATATTTGCAGTACGTTCTTTTTTTGTTTTTTGGGGTTGCTAACTCAACGGTAGAGTACTCGGCTTTTAAGTGCGACTAGCATCTTTTACACATTTGTATGAAGAAAAGGATTCGTCCAAATCTGCGGTAGAGTTTGTAAGACCACGACTGATCCTGAAAGGAATGAATGGAAAAAATAGCATGTCGTATCAAGGGAGAATTCAGATAACATTTTTTTGCTTTCCTGATCGGTACAACCCTTTTTTGATGTAAAAAAAAAAGAATTCCAATTTGGGTCAAGTGAATAAATATAAATGGATGGATAAAAAACCAGTTTTCCTTATTCCAGGAAAAAAAAAAGAAACGAGCTTCCATTCGTAATTTGAAAAATTACCCAAACTAATTAAATGTTAAAAATAAATTAGTGCCTAATACGGGTATGGGAAGGCATTTTTTTCTTGCGTGTTATTATCAATTTTTTTCATAAGTCCTAATTATTTTTTTAACTAGTCCATTTGGATTAGGTTGGAGTGTGTAAAAGAAGCAGTATATTGATAAAAAATATATATATATTTCCAAAATCAAAAGAGCGATTAGGTTAAAAAAATAAAGGATTTCTAATAATCTTGTTTTGTTATTCTATAATATAACGAACAGAAACCTATTAAAGATAGAGAATAGAGAATCCGGTTAGCAGTCTACCTGTTTATGAGGTATCTATTGCTTTCGTAGTCTAATACCTTATTTTGACTGTATCGCACTATGTGTCATTTCAGAACTCAAGAAAATAAAGACTTTACCTTCGGTTCAAATCGAATTTCAATCCAAATGGAGAAATTTCAAGGATATTTAGAGTTCGATGGGGCTCGGCAACAGAGTTTTCTATATCCACTTTTTTTTCGGGAGTATATTTATGTACTTGCTTATGATCATGGTTTAAATAGATTAAATAGAAATCCCTCTATTTTCTTGGAAAATACGGATTATGACAAAAAATATAGTTTACTAATTGTGAAACGCTTAATTTTGCGAATGTATGAACAGAATCGTTTGATTATTCCCACTAAGGATTTGAACCAAAACTCCTTTTTGGGGCATACCAGTCTTTTCTATTATCAAATGATATCCGTTTTATTTGCAGTGATTGTAGAAATTCCATTTTCCCTAAGATTAGGATCCTCTTTTCAAGGAAAACAATTAAAAAAATCTTATAATTTACAATCAATTCATTCAATATTTCCCTTTTTAGAAGACAAATTAACACATTTTAATTATGTGTTAGATGTACTAATACCTTACCCCATCCATCTAGAAATCTTGGTTCAAACCCTACGTTACCGGGTAAAAGATGCCTCTTCTTTGCATTTTTTTCGGTTCTGTTTATACGAGTATTGCAATTGGAAGAAGTTTTATATTAAAAAAAAATCAATTTTGAATCCAAGATTTTTCTTGTTCTTATATAATTCTCATGTATGTGAATACGAATCGATCCTTTTCTTTCTACGCAATAGGTCTTCGCATTTACGATCGACATCTTATGAAGTCCTTTTTGAACGAATTTTATTCTATGGAAAAATACAACATTTTTTAAAAGTTTTTGTTAATAATTTTCCGGTGATCCTAGGGTTGCTCAAGGATCCTTTCATACATTATGTTAGATATCACGGAAGATGCATTCTGGCAACAAAGGATACGGCGCTTCTGATGAATAAATGGAAATATTATTTTGTTAATTTCTGGCAATGTTATTTTTCCGTATGGTTTCAATCGCAAAAGGTCAAGATAAATAAATTATCTAAAGAAAATTTAGAGTTTCTGGGTTATCTGTCAAGTTTGCAATTAAACCCTTTAGTGGTACGTAGTCAAATGCTAGAAAA